CAGTTTCAATGGACTCGTCCAGTACGATACATAAGCAATCAACACTTTTTTGGGGCTGTAAGAAAGGAAGCTTCACAATATTTTTTTGATACATGCCGAAGTGATGGAAAAAAAAGAATATCTTTTACAGATCCTCCTAGTTTTTCTAGTTTTAAGGAACTGACGAAAGGGATGATATCTTCGTCCACAGTAGAAAGACTCTCCTTTGATAAACTAGACAAAGATTGGCTTGATAAGAACAAACAAAGACAAAACAACTTAAATAACGAGTTTATAAAGAGAATTGAGGCTCTAGACACGGGATTTCTTTTTCTAGATATACTCGACAAAAGGACTCGGGTTTGTATTGAGAAAATCAACGAAACCTGCCTCTGCCTACCAAAAAGGTATGATCCTTTGTTGAATGGGCCCTCTCGTGGAAGAATCAAAAAATTTAGCAAAGTAATCGAGGATCCCGAAGAAAAGGAGAAAAGCGAAGAAAAGGAAAAAAGCGAAGAAAAGGAGAAAAGCGAAGAAAAGGAGAAAAGCGAAGAAAAGGAGAAAAGCGAAGAAAAGGAGAAAAGCGAAGAAAAGGAGAAAAGCGAAGAAAAGGCACCGAAAAGCAAAGAACAGAAGAAAAGGGAAGAAAAGGCACGTCTACGCGAAGAAGCACGTCTACGCGAAGAAGCACGTCTACGCGAAGAAGCACGTCTACGCGACGAAAGGGCACTTCTTCAATTGGGTGAATTTCGTGAAAAAGTCTACAATGTAATTCAATCTCGTAAATCTCGTGGAAGAAAAAAGAATGCAATGCAATCTCGTCGAAGAAAAAAGAATGAAATGCAATCTCGTCGAAGAAAAAAGAATGAAATGCAATCTCGTGAAAAAGTCCAGAACGCAATGCAATCTCGTCGAAGAAAAAAAAATGGAATTACAAAATCTCGTGAAAGAATCGACGATGGAACTACAAAATCTCGTGAAAGAATCGACGATGAACCTACAGAATCTCGTGAAAGAATCGACGATGAACCTACAGAATCTCGTGAAAGAATCGACGCTGAACCTACAGAATCTCGTGAAAGAATCGACGATGGAACTACAGAATCTCGTGAAAGAATCGACGATGGAACTACAGAATCTCGTGAAAGAATCGACGATGAACCTACAGAATCTCAACTTAAGCAAATCCTTGCTCTAAATCAAATTCATGAGACCCTTTTGCCAGGTTTCATTTTCGAGTCCCCAAAATATGAAGAGAGAATCTTCGCGATACTCAAAAGTAAAACACTAAAACTAAGAGCAGAAGGAAAATTATATTATAATCCTTTGGCAAAATTTTTTTCTAAGCCTTGGGAAAAAGGGGGGGGAAGCATTGATTGGAACCAGCGAAAACTAAAAAAGCTACAGCAACTAAGGACTTATAAAGTGGGAGAAAGTGCGGGACGAGCGCACATCCGTCAACGCGTCCCTCGCTGGTCATACGTATTACTCCGCGAGGTCATATACGACCTGGGCGAATCCTTTGTGACCCAGCGGGGAGATGATGAGTGCTTTGATATTATATCAGCACAATACAAATATGAAATTATTTTGAATCAGGATACTCAAAATTTACTTATCAAAAATCTTTCTAAAGATAGTAATAACATTGATCCGGAGATTGCTAAAAAGATTAATGAGAAGGTTATGAAGGATTTGATCAAGAGTGGGGGAGACCCTTATAGTATTGACTTTGAGAAAAGCCTTGCTCATGTTCACGTTGGCAGCCTCACCACCAATATCGAGTGGAAAACCGAGAATAAGGACGTGTGGAGGACCTCCTTGAAAGCGGTGCGCGACCAATTTTGGCATCAGGATGACATCAAAGGTGTTGCGAGCGTCCTAAGGCGTAAAAACGGAGTTGTTGTAAGACAGATTGAAATGTTTCCGCATTCCCCTCTTTTTTTGGGCTTCTTAAAAAGTACACTGTCTAGTTCTTTTAGGGTAGTGAAACCCCTTGTTTTGAAAATGCAAAATTTGATGCATAGGTTTGGAATCAAAAAAGGGGACTTTTTCACTCTTAAGGGACCTAAGAAAGAACAGACAAAAACAAAAAGGAAGACAAAAAGGAAGACAAAAAGGAAGATAGACAAAAAAAAAAGCAAAGCATTGAAAGAACGGAAAAAATTGAAAAGAATCAAAAAAGATAAAATCGAACTAGACCCTGAAGAAGAGCTGTTCCGGATGGATGGAATAGATGCATGGAATGAGCTTTATTATGGGCTAGGAGTAAGAGGTATCGTATTAATTTTTAACTCCTATTTGAGAAAATATATTGCATTGCCTTTAGCGATAATAGCTAAAAATATTGGTCGTATCTTATTTTTGCAGCAGCCCGAGTGGGCTGAGGATAGAAAGGACTGGGAAAACGAGACTCATCTTTTATGCAACGATGACGGTTTTGCTATAGGCGTCATATCCATCAGGAACTTTCCGGAGGAGTGGTGGGACTACGGTCTTCAGGTCAAAGTTTTATGGCCTTTAGAGTTGAAACCTTGGCACACAGCGGATGATAGACAAAGGATAACCAACGATTATGCTTTTATAAGGTCTATCTGGGGACTAGCTGACTATCCTTGGGGTGGTACCCGAACCAACCGTTCCTTTTCCATTTTTTGGGGGCCCATTTTTAAAGAACTAGGCAAAAAAAGTCAAAGATTCGCAGCAGAAAAATTGGAAGGGAGCGCCTTTCGACTTATAAGACGCGTTTTCAACCCAAAAATAAAGCAAAATTTTGTTAGAGTTCTAGGAAACGCAAAAGAAAGCATAAAACGGCTTAAAGAAAGCATAAAACGGCTTAAAGAAAGGGTTCTAGTTCTAAAAAGCACAATTTTGAAAATAATCAAAAAAAATACAAGATTGAAAGGGATAGGAGTAGATGAATCGAGTGAAACTCAAAAAGAAAAAGATTCTATAATCAGCAATGAGATAATTAATGAATCATTTAGTCAAATTCGATCTACAGCTTCTACAAATTCAGAAGAAAAAATACAAAATCTGATTAATAGAACAAGCACAATCAAAAATCAAATAGAAAGAATTACAAAAGAAAAAAAAAAAGTAACTCCAGGACTAAATAATAGTCCTAACAACAAAAAGCAAAATAATAATGTAGAATCACCAAAAAATATTTGGAAAATTGTAAAAAGAAGAAATGTTCGATTAATAAGTAAATGGAATTATTTTCAAAAAATTTTCATTGAAAAAATATACAAAATATACCTAGATATCTTTCTATGTATCATTAAGATTCCTAGAATCAATTTAACAAAAAAATTTTTTGAGAAAGACATTTCCAATACTGAAACAAATCAAAAAAGAATTACCTTTAGTTCGACTATAAAAAATATAACTAAGCGGAAGTCACAGATTGTTCCGAAATTTGCTTCCTTGCCAAATTTATCTTCCCTGTCACAAGCATATGTATTTTACAAATTATCACAAACCCTAGTTAGTGATAAGTTAAGATCTGTTCTTCAATATCGCGGAACCTCTTTTTTTCTTAAGACTGCAATAAAGGATTCTTTTGAAAGACAGGGAATATTCCATTCCGAATTAAAGCATAAGAAACTTCGAAATTTTGGAACGAATCCATGGAAAAACTGGTTAAGAGGTCAGTCTCAATACAATTTATCTAAGGTTCATTGGGAGCGAGTAGGCGCACAAGCCTGGCGAAATAAAGTCAACCGACGCCATACGCCTCAAAATAACGATTTAAATAAAGGAGATTCATATGAAAAAGACCCATTACTTCATTCCAAAAAACAAGATGATTCTGAAGTATATTCATTAGTAAGAAATCAAAAAACTAAGTTTAAGAAAAACTATAAATATGATCTTTTAGCATATAAATACATTTCTTCTGAAACTAAGAAGGACTCCTCTATTTCTAAATTGCCATTACAAGTAAATAAGAGCCAAGAGGTCGACTTATTTGATATACCAGAGGAGATTGTTTTCAAGACTTATTTCAAGGATTGTATACTAGACAAGAAGTTTCTAGACAAGGTTTATCGAGACAGTACTTATCTACACAATTATCTAGACAATACTTATGTAGACAAGGATTATCACAAGGATTATCAGGATTATCTAGACAAGAGTTTTCTAGACAAGGTTTATTTCAAGGATTCTCTAGACCGGCTTTATCTAGAAACGAATTATTACGAGGATTATTACAAGGATTATCTAGACAAGGTTTATCTAGACAAGAATTCTCTAGACAATTATCTAGACAAGGTTTATATGTCTCTGAAAAAAATGCGAAAGAAAAAACCTGAAAGAAAATATATGGACTTTGATTGGAAGTTTTTAGAAAAATATCCAGTCAATTTGGAGGCCGGGAAAAAGATCGACCCTAACCATAATACAAATACTAAGATTGAGACTAAGAATTCTCAAATAATTGAGACTAAGAATTCTCAAATAATTGAGACTAAGAATTCTGAAATAATTGAGACTAAGAATTCTGAAATAATTGAGAATGAGAATTCTGAAATAATTGAGAATGAGAATTCTGAAATAATTGAGAATGAGAATTCTGAAATAATTGAGAATGAGAATAGAGGTCTTATTTATGATATCGTTCCAAAAATGCTCTTGGATCCAGAAATCGAAAAGGATCCAGAACTCAAAGAAGATCCAGAACTCAAAGAAGATCCAGAACTCAAAGAAGACAAAAAAAGCTTTTTTAATTGGATGGGAATGAATGAAGAAATCTTAAAGGCACCCAGAGCGAATTCGAATGAGGAAGATTCGAATCAGGAAGATTGGTTCTTCCCAGAATTTATGCTACGTAAGAGGACATATCAAACGAACCCGTGGCTTAGACCTATGAAGTTACTTCTTTTAAATTTCAAAGGAAAAGAAGAAGAAGAAGAAGAAGAAGAAGAAGAAGAAGAAGAAGTTAGTCAAGGAAAAGAAGAAGTTAGTCAAGGAAAAGAAGAAGTTAGTCAAGGAAAAGAAGAAGTTAGTCAAGGAAA